GCTAGCGTAGCTTAATACAAAGCATAACACTGAAGATGTTAAGATGGGCCCTGAGAAGCTCCGCATGCACAAAGGCATGGTCCTGACCTTACTATTAGCTCTAACCCAACTTACACATGCAAGTCTCCGCAACCCCGTGAGTATGCCCTCAATCCCCTGCCCGGGGACGAGGAGCGGGCATCAGGCACAAAATTTTAGCCCAAGACGCCTGGCCAAGCCACACCCCCAAGGGAATTCAGCAGTGATAAACATTAAGCCATAAGTGAAAACTTGACTCAGTCAGGGTTAAGAGGGCCGGTAAAACTCGTGCCAGCCACCGCGGTTAAACGAGAGACCCTAGTTAATAGTACTACGGCGTAAAGGGTGGTTAAGGAGGGCAATATAATAAAGCCAAATGGCCCTTTGGCCGTCATACGCTTCTAGGTGTCCGAAGCCCAACCACACGAAAGTAGCTTTAATAAAATCCACCTGAATCCACGAAAGCTAAGAAACAAACTGGGATTAGATACCCCACTATGCTTAGCTATAAACCTAGATGTCCAAATACAATTAGACGTCCGCCAGGGTACTACGAGCATCAGCTTGAAACCCAAAGGACCTGACGGTGCCTTAGACCCCCCTAGAGGAGCCTGTTCTAGAACCGATAACCCCCGTTAAACCTCACCACTTCTAGCCACTCCAGCCTATATACCGCCGTCGCCAGCTTACCCTGTGAAGGCAACAAAAGTAAGCAAAATGGGTATAACCCAAAACGTCAGGTCGAGGTGTAGCGTACGAAGTGGGAAGAAATGGGCTACATTTTCTATTATAGAATACTACGAATATGCAACATGAAATAGTGCTTGAAGGAGGATTTAGTAGTAAAAAGGAAACAGAGTGTCCTTTTGAACCCGGCTCTAAGGCGCGTACACACCGCCCGTCACTCTCCCCTGTCAAAATGCAATGAAGATATATAATAAAAAAGCACTGACAAGGGGAGGCAAGTCGTAACATGGTAAGTGTACCGGAAGGTGCACTTGGATAAAACTCAGGGTGTGGCTGAGTTAGCTAAGCATCTCACTTACACCGAGAAGACATCCATGCAAGTTGGATCGCCCTGAGCCAAACAGCTAGCCTGACCACCAATATAATCCAACAATGTTAGTAACAAAACATAACTTAACCCCAAAAATTAAACCATTTTTTTACCTGAGTATGGGAGACAGAAAAGGTTCAGCCCAGAGCAATAGAAAAAGTACCGCAAGGGAAAGCTGAAAGAGAAATGAAATAACCCATATAAGCGCTAAAAAACAAAGACTAAACCTTGTACCTTTTGCATCATGATTTAGCCAGTACCCTCAAGCGAAGAGACCTTTAGTTTGAAGCCCCGAAACCAGGTGAGCTACCCCGAGACAGCCTATACAATTTAGGGCTAACCCGTCTCTGTGGCAAAAGAGTGGGAAGAGCTCCGGGTAGAAGTGACAGACCTACCGAACCTGGTGATAGCTGGTTGCCTGAGAGATGGATAGAAGTTCAGCCCCATACACCCCAAACCAAAACATCTTTAAGATATAGGGGAAAGACATGGGAGTTAGTTAAAGGGGGTACAGCCCCTCTAACGAAGGATACAACCTTTACAGGAGGATAAAGATCATAATATTAAAAACACACTGTTCTAGTGGGCCTAAAAGCAGCCATCTAGGCAGAAAGCGTTAAAGCTCAGACAGAAGAAAGTTTATTATACCGATAAAAAATCTTATTCCCCTAACAATATCAGGCTACTCCATGCCTACATGGAAGAAATTATGCTAAAATGAGTAACAAGAAGATTTGTTCTTCTCCGGGCACAAGTGTACGCCAGATCGGACAAACCACTGGAAATTAACGAACCCAAATAAAGAGGGTACTGCGGACAATAAAAAAACCAAGAAAACCCCGCAATTAAGTGATCGTTACCCCCACACTGGAGCGCCATATTAAAGGAAAGACTAAAAGAAAGGGAAGGAACTCGGCAAACACAAGCCTCGCCTGTTTACCAAAAACATCGCCTCCTGCAAACAAGCTAAGTATAGGAGGTCCAGCCTGCCCAGTGACTACGGGTTCAACGGCCGCGGTATTTTGACCGTGCAAAGGTAGCGCAATCACTTGTCTTTTAAATAGAGACCTGTATGAATGGCTAAACGAGGGCTTAACTGTCTCCCCCTTCCAGTCAGTGAAATTGATCTATCCGTGCAGAAGCGGGTATAATTCTACAAGACGAGAAGACCCTTTGGAGCTTAAGGTACAAAATTCAACCACGTCAAGCAACCAAATAAAAAGCAAGAACTTAGCGGAATATGAAATTTTACCTTCGGTTGGGGCGACCGCGGAGGAAAAACCAGCCTCCGAGTGGAATGGGTTAAACCCCTAAAACCAAGAGAGACATCTCTAAGCCGCAGAACATCTGACCATAAATGATCCGGCCAAACAGCCGATCAACGAACCAAGTTACCCTAGGGATAACAGCGCAATCCTCTCCCAGAGTCCATATCGACGAGGGGGTTTACGACCTCGATGTTGGATCAGGACATCCTAATGGTGCAGCCGCTATTAAGGGTTCGTTTGTTCAACGATTAAAGTCCTACGTGATCTGAGTTCAGACCGGAGCAATCCAGGTCAGTTTCTATCTGTAACGCTACTTTTCCTAGTACGAAAGGATCGGAAAAGAGGGGCCTATGCTTAAAGCACGCCCCACCCCTAATTAATGAAAACAAATAAATTAAGCAAAGGGAGGGCCAAAACCCCTGCCGCCCAAAATAAGGGCATACTGGGGTGGCAGAGCATGGTAAATTGCGAAAGGCCTAAGCCCTTTAAACCAGAGGTTCAAATCCTCTTCCCAGTTTATGCTAAACACTCTAATAACCCACCTAATTAACCCCCTAGCCTATATTGTGCCAGTATTACTGGCAGTGGCCTTCCTAACCCTAATTGAACGAAAGGTTCTAGGGTACATACAACTACGAAAAGGGCCTAATGTGGTAGGACCCTACGGGCTACTCCAGCCAATTGCTGACGGAGTCAAATTATTTATCAAAGAGCCTGTACGTCCCTCTACATCATCCCCATTTTTATTTTTAGCAACCCCAATTCTTGCCCTTACACTAGCTATAACGCTATGAGCACCTATACCTATGCCGCACCCCGTAATTGACCTAAACTTAGGGGTCTTATTTATTCTTGCCCTATCAAGCCTAGCGGTATATTCTATTCTGGGGTCAGGGTGAGCATCAAATTCAAAATACGCACTAATTGGGGCTCTTCGAGCGGTAGCCCAAACAATTTCATATGAAGTAAGTCTTGGACTAATTCTCTTATCAGTAATCATTTTTTCAGGGGGATACACCCTCCAAACATTTAATACAGCCCAAGAAACCATCTGGCTCTTAGCCCCTGCCTGACCCCTGGCCGCAATATGATATATCTCAACTCTCGCCGAGACAAACCGAGCACCATTTGATTTAACAGAAGGAGAATCAGAATTAGTCTCAGGCTTTAATGTAGAATATGCAGGCGGACCCTTCGCCCTATTTTTTCTTGCTGAATATGCAAATATTTTACTGATAAACACCCTGTCAGCCGTGCTGTTTCTAGGCACCTCACACTTCCCGCACATACCAGAATTAACAACAATTGGTCTTATGTGTAAAGCCGCGCTCCTGTCTATTATATTTTTATGGGTACGGGCTTCCTACCCGCGGTTCCGATATGACCAGTTAATACACCTCGTATGAAAGAATTTCCTCCCGCTAACGCTTGCCTTAGTACTATGACACACTGCCCTCCCCATCGCACTAGCAGGCCTCCCCCCACAACTCTAGCCCAGGAACTGTGCCCGAATGCTCAGGGACCACTTTGATAGAGTGGCTCATAGGGGTTAAAATCCCCTCGGTTCTTAGAAAGAAGGGGGTCGAACCCATGCCCAAGAGATCAAAACTCTTAGTGCTTCCTCTACACCACTTTCTAAGATGGGGTCAGCTAATTAAGCTTTCGGGCCCATACCCCGAACATGACGGTTAAAGTCCCTCCTCCACCAATGAACCCCTACGTACTTATAATTCTTCTATCCAGCCTAGGGCTAGGGACCACCCTGACCTTTGCCAGCTCCCACTGACTACTGGCCTGAATAGGCTTAGAAATTAATACCCTAGCAATTGTCCCCCTAATAGCACAGCACCACCACCCCCGGGCGGTAGAAGCTACTACAAAATATTTCCTCACCCAAGCTACCGCAGCAGCAATAATCCTGTTTGCAAGTATAACAAATGCTTGAATCACAGGGGAATGAGACATAAATAACATGTCAAACCCTATTGCTAGTACAATAATAATTACCGCCCTAGCACTAAAAATCGGATTAGCACCAATGCATTTCTGAATACCTGAAGTCCTTCAGGGATTAGATCTTTTAACAGGCCTAATTTTATCTACCTGACAAAAACTTGCCCCCCTCGCCCTAATTATTCAAACAGCCCAAGCCATTGATCCCTTACTACTGACAATGTTAGGACTTACATCTACTCTAGTGGGAGGATGAGGTGGCCTAAATCAAACACAATTGCGAAAGATCTTAGCCTACTCCTCAATTGCCCACATAGGCTGAATAGTAATTATCCTGCAGTATGCCCCCCAACTTACACTGCTTGCATTGGGAACCTATATCTTTATAACCTCAGCAGCATTTCTTACATTAAAATCATCATCCACCACAAAAATTAGTACCCTCGCAATGACCTGATCAAATAGCCCTATTTTAACAACAACTACTGCCTTGGTTATATTATCCCTGGGGGGCCTTCCCCCACTAACGGGATTTATACCAAAATGACTAATTCTTCAAGAACTAACAAAACAGAGTCTTTCAATTACTGCCACAATTATAGCCCTGGCCGCCCTACTTAGCCTATACTTTTATCTACGATTATGTTACGCAATAACGTTAACTATTTCCCCAAATATTAGCAACTCAGTTACCCCCTGGCGAGTTCAAACGACCCAAACCTCCCTACCACTAGCTATCTCTACCACAATTGCACTCGGCCTCCTGCCCGTAACCCCAGCTATTATAATACTAGCTACTTAGGAACTTAGGATAGCATTAGACCAAGAGCCTTCAAAGCTCTAAGCAGAAGTTAAAATCTTCTAGTCCCTGGCTAAGACCTACAAGAGTCTATCTTGCATTTTCTGATTGCAAATCAAATGTTTTTGTTAAACTAAGGCCTTACTAGATGGGAAGGCCTCGATCCTACAAACTCTTAGTTAACAGCTAAGCGCTCAAGCCAGCGAGCATCCATCTACTTTTCCCGCCGTAAGCCGGGTAAGGCGGGAAAAGCCCCGGCAGACTACTAATCTACGTCTCTGGATTTGCAATCCAACATGTTTTCTTCACCACGGGGCTGTGGCAGGGAGAGGACTTGAACCTCTGTCTTCGGGGCTACAACCCACCGCCTAAACGCTCGGCTACCCTACCTGTGGCAATTACGCGCTGATTCTTTTCTACAAACCACAAAGACATTGGCACCCTTTATCTTGTATTTGGTGCCTGAGCCGGAATAGTGGGGACTGCTTTAAGCCTCCTTATTCGGGCTGAATTAAGCCAACCCGGGTCACTCCTTGGTGATGATCAAATTTATAATGTCATTGTTACTGCCCATGCCTTCGTAATAATTTTCTTTATAGTAATGCCAATTCTCATTGGCGGATTTGGAAATTGACTCGTACCACTGATAATTGGAGCGCCTGACATAGCATTCCCACGAATAAACAACATAAGCTTCTGACTTCTACCCCCATCATTTCTCCTGCTTCTGGCATCTTCTGGTGTTGAGGCGGGGGCCGGAACCGGATGAACTGTTTATCCCCCTCTAGCAGGGAACCTTGCCCACGCAGGAGCATCAGTAGATCTAACAATTTTTTCACTCCATTTGGCAGGTGTCTCCTCAATTCTAGGAGCAATTAACTTTATTACTACAACTATTAATATAAAACCTCCAGCCATCTCCCAGTATCAAACACCCCTTTTTGTATGGGCCGTGCTTGTAACAGCTGTACTTCTTCTACTTTCCCTCCCGGTTCTAGCCGCTGGTATTACGATGCTTCTAACAGACCGCAATCTAAATACTACCTTCTTCGACCCAGCGGGGGGAGGTGACCCGATCTTATACCAACACCTGTTCTGATTTTTTGGTCACCCAGAAGTCTACATTCTTATTTTGCCAGGATTTGGCATTATTTCACATGTCGTAGCCTACTATGCCGGTAAAAAAGAACCATTTGGCTATATAGGAATAGTATGAGCCATAATGGCCATCGGACTCCTAGGGTTCATTGTATGAGCCCACCACATATTTACTGTTGGGATAGACGTAGACACCCGTGCCTACTTTACGTCCGCAACAATAATTATTGCTATCCCAACGGGGGTAAAAGTATTTAGCTGACTTGCCACACTTCACGGGGGCTCAATCAAATGAGAAACACCCATATTATGAGCACTGGGCTTTATCTTCCTCTTCACAGTAGGAGGGCTCACAGGAATTGTTCTAGCCAACTCATCACTTGACATTGTTCTTCATGATACATATTACGTAGTTGCCCACTTCCATTATGTGCTCTCAATAGGAGCCGTATTTGCCATCATAGCAGCATTTGTCCACTGATTCCCTCTATTCTCGGGTTATACTCTAAATGACACCTGAACAAAAATTCACTTCGGAGTAATATTTATTGGTGTTAACCTAACATTTTTTCCACAGCACTTCCTCGGACTGGCAGGAATGCCACGACGATATTCTGACTACCCAGACGCCTATGCCCTATGAAATACAGTATCGTCTATTGGATCACTTATTTCTCTAGTGGCAGTAATTATATTCCTATTTATTTTATGAGAAGCCTTTGCTGCCAAGCGGGAAGTATCCTCAGTAGAGATAACCATAACAAATGTAGAATGACTTCACGGCTGCCCGCCTCCCTACCACACATTTGAAGAGCCCGCATTCGTTCAAGTTCAATTAAACTAACGAGAAAGGAAGGAATTGAACCCCCGTATACTGGTTTCAAGCCAGTCACATAACCACTCTGTCACTTTCTTCTGAAGACATTAGTAAAATGTAAATTACATCACCTTGTCAAGATGATATTGCAGGTTAAATTCCTGCATGTCTTATAAACACAAGCTTAATGGCACACCCCGCACAACTAGGATTCCAAGACGCGGCATCACCCGTTATAGAAGAGCTTCTTCACTTCCATGACCATGCCCTAATAATTGTATTCTTAATTAGCACCTTAGTGCTTTATATTATTATTGCAATGGTTTCAACCAAACTAACAAACAAATATATCTTGGACTCCCAGGAAATCGAAATTGTATGAACCATCTTACCAGCTGTAATTCTAGTCCTAATTGCCCTGCCATCCCTTCGAATTTTATACCTTATAGACGAAATTAATGACCCCCATCTGACAATTAAAGCAATAGGACATCAGTGATACTGAAGCTACGAATATACAGATTATGAAGACCTAGGCTTTGATTCCTATATAATTCCGACCCAAGACCTTACCCCGGGCCAATTTCGGCTTCTAGAGACAGATCACCGAATAGTTGTACCGATGGAATCCCCAATTCGTATTCTAGTATCCGCTGAAGATGTATTACACTCATGGGCCGTCCCATCCCTAGGAGTAAAAATAGATGCAGTACCTGGACGATTAAATCAAACCGCTTTTATTGCCTCACGCCCAGGCGTATTCTACGGACAATGCTCTGAAATCTGTGGCGCCAACCACAGCTTTATACCTATTGTAGTTGAAGCCGTTCCACTAGAACATTTCGAAAGCTGATCATCACTTATACTAGAAGACGCCTCACTAGAAAGCTAATTATTGGACAAAGCGTTGGCCTTTTAAGCCAAAGTTTGGTGACTACCGACCACCTCTAGTGAAATGCCCCAACTAAATCCTAATCCCTGATTTGCTATTCTAGTATTCTCGTGAATTATTTTCCTCACTATTATCCCAACTAAAATTTTAAGTCATACAACACCCAATGAACCCGCTCCAATAAGCGAAGAAAACCATAAAACTGAGTCTTGAGACTGACCATGATAATGAGCTTCTTTGACCAATTTGCAAGCCCCTCCTTTCTAGGTATTCCACTAATTGCTGTTGCAATTGCACTCCCATGGGTACTATTCCCAACCCCCCCATCTCGATGATTAAATAACCGCCTAATTACGCTGCAAACATGATTTATTAACCGTTTTACTAACCAACTACTTCTTCCCCTAAATGTTGGAGGGCATAAATGAGCCCTCTTATTTGCTTCACTAATAGTATTTCTTATTACCATTAACATGCTAGGCCTGCTTCCATATACCTTTACCCCTACAACACAACTATCATTAAATATGGGGTTTGCAGTACCACTATGATTGGCCACAGTAATTATTGGAATGCGAAATCAGCCAACAGTAGCCCTGGGACATCTATTACCAGAAGGCACCCCCGTGCCCCTAATCCCAGTATTAATTATCATCGAAACAATTAGTCTATTTATTCGACCATTAGCCCTCGGAGTGCGACTCACAGCCAACTTAACTGCAGGCCACCTACTGATTCAACTTATTGCCACAGCCGTATTTGTACTTATACCAATAATACCAACAGTAGCAATCCTAACTGCCGCCGTCCTATTTCTCCTTACACTCCTAGAGGTCGCAGTAGCAATGATTCAAGCCTATGTATTTGTCCTACTTCTAAGCCTCTACCTGCAAGAAAACGTTTAATGGCACACCAAGCACATGCATATCATATGGTTGATCCCAGCCCATGACCTCTAACCGGAGCTGTCGGTGCATTACTAATAACATCCGGCCTAGCAATCTGGTTCCATTTCCACTCAACAACACTTATGACTTTAGGACTAGCCCTTCTCCTCCTAACAATATTTCAATGATGACGGGATATTATTCGAGAAGGAACTTTTCAAGGCCACCACACACCTCCCGTACAAAAAGGCCTGCGCTACGGAATAATTCTGTTTATCACCTCAGAAGTATTTTTCTTCCTAGGGTTCTTTTGAGCTTTCTACCATTCAAGTCTAGCCCCAACCCCTGAACTAGGGGGGTGCTGGCCTCCCACAGGAATTACCACACTGGACCCATTTGAAGTCCCTCTTCTCAATACGGCCGTACTACTAGCATCGGGGGTAACAGTTACATGGGCCCATCACAGCATTATAGAAGGTGAGCGAAAACAAACCATTCAATCACTCGCACTTACCATTTTACTAGGGCTATATTTTACTGCACTGCAGGCCATCGAATACTATGAAGCACCTTTTACGATTGCGGATGGAGTCTATGGCTCTACATTTTTCGTGGCCACAGGATTCCACGGACTACACGTTATTATTGGGTCAACCTTCTTAGCCGTATGCCTTCTCCGCCAAATTCAATACCACTTCACATCTGAACACCACTTCGGCTTCGAAGCCGCTGCCTGATATTGACACTTTGTTGACGTAGTATGACTATTCCTTTACGTATCTATCTATTGATGAGGCTCATATCTTTCTAGTATTAAAGTTAGTACAAGTGACTTCCAATCATTTAGCCTTGGTTAAACCCCAGGGAAAGATAATGAATTTAATTACAACTATTCTTGTTATTACAATGGCCTTGTCATCAATTTTAGCAGTCGTATCCTTCTGATTACCGCAAATAAATCCAGACGCAGAGAAACTTTCCCCATATGAGTGCGGATTTGATCCCCTCGGATCTGCACGATTACCTTTTTCCCTACGGTTTTTTCTAATTGCTATCTTATTTCTCCTATTTGACCTAGAGATTGCACTCCTTCTTCCCCTACCCTGAGGAGATCAACTCCAAAACCCAACAGGAACATTCTTTTGAGCAACCTCAGTTCTTATTTTACTAACCTTAGGATTAATCTACGAATGAACCCAAGGCGGCCTAGAGTGAGCAGAATAAGGGGGTTAGTCCAAAATAAGACCTCTGATTTCGGCTCAGAAAATTGTGGTTTGAGTCCACGACCCCCTTATGACACCAGTACATTTTAGTTTTACCTCAGCATTTATTCTAGGACTAATAGGTCTAGCATTCCATCGAACCCACCTACTTTCAGCACTTTTATGTTTAGAAGGGATAATATTATCCTTATTTATTGCGCTAGCCCTGTGGGCCCTCCAATTTGAATCCACAAGCTTCTCAACTGCACCTATACTCCTGCTAGCCTTCTCCGCCTGTGAAGCAAGCACGGGACTCGCACTATTGGTAGCCACAGCCCGAACCCACGGAACTGATCGACTACAAAATCTCAATCTCCTACAATGCTAAAAATTCTAATTCCAACAATTATATTATTTCCCACAATCTGACTAACTTCTCCTAAGTGACTCTGAACAGCTGCAGTTACGCACAGCCTCTCAATTGCCCTTATTAGCCTTTCATGAATAAAATGAACGTCAGAGACTGGATGAGCCTCATCTAATGCATACTTAGCCACAGACCCGCTCTCAACCCCCCTCCTGGTGCTAACATGCTGACTTCTTCCACTAATAATTTTAGCCAGTCAAAACCATATTAACCCAGAACCTATTACCCGACAACGCCTATACATCTCGCTTTTGGCCTCTCTACAAACTTTTCTAATTATAGCATTCGGTGCCACAGAAATCATTATATTTTATATTATATTCGAAGCGACACTCATTCCAACCCTTATTATTATTACCCGATGAGGTAACCAAACCGAACGACTTAACGCAGGGACTTATTTTCTATTCTACACCTTAGCAGGCTCACTACCACTTCTAGTAGCCCTACTTCTACTGCAACAATCCACAGGTACTCTATCCATACTAGTAATCCAGTATTCTCAACCATTACTACTAGACTCCTGAGGCCATAAAGTCTGGTGAGTTGGCTGTTTAGTTGCATTTCTAGTAAAAATGCCCCTTTACGGCGTACACCTCTGACTCCCAAAAGCACATGTAGAAGCCCCCGTTGCAGGGTCGATAGTACTAGCGGCGGTGCTACTAAAACTAGGGGGGTACGGAATGATACGAATAATAATTATGCTAGACCCATTGTCAAAAGAACTGGTATACCCGTTTATTATTCTAGCACTATGAGGAATTATTATAACCGGGTCTATTTGTTTACGACAGACAGATCTAAAATCGCTAATCGCTTATTCATCTGTCAGTCACATAGGACTTGTAGCAGGGGGCATCCTAATTCAAACCCCCTGAGGATTCTCCGGGGCAATCATTTTAATAATTGCCCATGGATTAGTATCCTCAATATTATTTTGTCTGGCCAATACTGCCTACGAACGAACCCATAGTCGTACCATGATCCTCGCCCGAGGTCTACAAATGATCTTTCCCCTGACAGCAGTGTGATGATTCATTGCTAATCTTGCTAACTTAGCACTACCCCCTCTACCTAACCTAATAGGAGAACTTATAATTATTACAACCCTATTTAACTGATCCCCGTGAACCATCGCCCTCACAGGAGCAGGGACACTAATTACAGCAGGTTACTCCCTGTACATGTTCCTAATATCTCAGCGAGGCCCGACACCAAGCCATATTATAAAACTTCCACCCTTTCACACTCGAGAACACCTATTAATAGCCCTACATCTAATTCCAGTAATTCTACTTGTAACTAAACCAGAACTTATGTGAGGCTGATGTTACTAGTAAGTATAGTTTAACTAAAATATTAGATTGTGATTTTAAAGACAGGGGTTAAAATCCCCTTACTCACCAAGGAAGGATAGAAATCAATAAGTACTGCTAATCCTTATGCACCACGGTTAAAATCCGCGGCTTCCTCACGCTTCTGAAGGATAACAGTTCATCCATTGGTCTTAGGAACCAAAAACTCTTGGTGCAAGTCCAAGTGGAAGCTATGAATTCAACAACCTTAATTATATCCTCCTCACTTGTTTTAGTCGTCGCAATCCTTATTTATCCACTATTAACAACACTAAATCCCAAACCTCAAAGCCCAGAATGAGCAAGCACACACGTTAAAAATGCCGTCAGCACTGCGTTCTTCATTAGCCTACTACCCCTCATGATCTTTTTAGACCAGGGAATGGAGAGCGTTTCTACAAACTGACACTGAATGAATACTCAAATGTTTGACACAAACATTAGCTTTAAATTTGACCACTACTCCCTTATTTTTACCCCTATTGCTCTCTATGTTACCTGGTCAATTCTAGAATTTGCAATATGGTATATACATTCTGACCCTAACATAAACCGATTCTTCAAATATTTACTCCTATTTCTAGTAGCCATAATTATTCTTGTTACAGCTAACAACATATTTCAACTATTCATTGGCTGAGAAGGAGTGGGAATTATGTCTTTCCTCCTGATTGGATGATGATACGGACGAGCAGACGCAAACACCGCAGCCCTTCAGGCCGTAATCTACAACCGGGTCGGCGACATTGGACTAATCCTTAGCATAGCTTGATTTGCAATAAGCTTTAATTCCTGAGAAATTCAACAGATTTTCTTCTTATCAAAAAATTTTGACGTAACAGTCCCCCTATTTGGATTAATCCTTGCAGCAACAGGGAAGTCGGCCCAGTTTGGCCTACACCCATGGCTGCCGTCAGCCATGGAGGGCCCCACGCCAGTATCTGCCCTACTGCACTCAAGTACTATGGTTGTCGCAGGAATCTTTTTACTAATTCGTCTACACCCGCTCATAGAAAATAATGAAACTGCATTGACAGTTTGCCTCTGCCTAGGAGCCTTGACCACACTATTCACCGCCACCTGCGCCCTAACCCAAAACGACATTAAAAAAATTGTAGCCTTTTCTACATCTAGCCAGCTTGGCCTAATAATAGTAACAATTGGACTAAATCAACCACAACTAGCATTTCTCCACATCTGCACCCATGCCTTCTTTAAAGCCATGTTATTCCTCTGCTCCGGATCAATTATTCACAGCCTAAACGATGAACAGGACATTCGAAAAATGGGAGGCCTCCACAACCTTATACCTGCCACCTCAACCTATCTTACAATTGGAAGCCTAGCATTAACAGGAACCCCATTTTTAGCAGGATTCTTCTCAAAAGATGCCATTATTGAGGCCCTAAACACCTCCCATCTAAACGCCTGAGCCCTAACCCTTACGCTAATTGCCACATCCTTCACCGCCGTCTATAGCTTCCGAGTCGTATTCTTTGTAACCATAGGAACCCCACGATTCCTTGCACTCTCCCCCATCAATGAAAATAATCCCTTAGTAATTAACCCAATTAAACGGCTTGCCTGAGGAAGCATTATTGCAGGACTTATTATTTCATATAACTTCCTACCTTCGAAAACACCAGTTATAACAATATCCACAACACTGAAAATAGCAGCCCTAGTAGTTACCATCACCGGGTTACTAGTAGCCATAGAACTTACAGCCATAACCAATAAGCAAATTAAAGTTACTCCTACAATGTCTCTCCACAACTTCTCAAACATGCTGGGCTACTTCCCTGCAATAATTCACCGGCTTCCACCAAAACTCAACCTGGCCCTAGGCCAATCAATTGCTACCAAACTTGACCAAACATGGCTCGAAGTCTCAGGACCAAAAGGACTAGCTTTCACCCAGATAATAATATCAAAAGTTACAAGTGATATTCAGCGAGGCATAATCAAGACATATTTAACCATCTTCCTACTAACTATGACCCTCGCCATTCTCCTGACTATTTTCTAAACTGCCCGAAGAGTGCCACGACTTAACCCCCGAGTAAGCTCTAACACTACGAGCAAAGTTAAAAGCAGTACCCAAGCACAGATAACTAATATTGCCCCCCCAAAAGAGTATATGACAGCCACACCACTCACGTCACCCCGCAACGCAGAAAACTCTTTTAACTCATCAATAATGACCCATGAACCCTCATATCACCCTCCTCAAAGTATTCCAGCCATTAAAACAACTCCCAATAAGTAAGTCAAAACATAGCCAACTACAGAACGACTCCCCCAAGCTTCTGGAAAAGGCTCAGCAGCCAAAGCCGCTGAATAAGCAAACACCACAAGCATACCCCCTAAATAAATTAAAAAGAGAACTAGAGATAAAAAAGATCCACCACATCCCACTAAAATCCCACACCCCACCCCTGCCGCAACTACTAAGCCCAAAGCAGCAAAATAAGGGGTTGGATTAGAAGCAACAGCAATTAAACCCACAATTAAAGCCACCAATAACATAAAAATAAAATAGGTCATAATTCTTGCTCGGACTTTAACCGAGACCAATGACTTGAAGAACCACCGTTGTAGTTCAACTACAAGAACTAATGGCAAGCCTACGAAAAACCCACCCCCTAATAAAAATCGCCAATGACGCGCTAGTTGATCTACCAACACCTTCTAATATCTCAGTATGATGAAACTTTGGGTCTCTGTTAGGTTTATGCTTAATTGCACAAATCCTAACAGGATTATTCCTAGCCATGCACTATACTTCTGACATCTCGACTGCATTCTCATCAGTAGCCCACATCTGCCGAGACGTTAACTACGGGTGATTTATCCGAAATATACACGCTAACGGCGCATCTTTCTTTTTTATTTGTATTTATATACATGTCGCCCGAGGCCTATACTACGGGTCTTACTTATATAAAGAAACTTGAAATATTGGGGTAATTCTACTCCTGTTAGTTATGATGACAGCCTTCGTTGGCTATGTATTACCGTGAGGACAGATATCTTTCTGAGGGGCCACCGTCATTACAAACCTACTATCAGCAGTTCCCTATATAGGGGATACCCTTGTTCAATGAATCTGAGGGGGCTTCTCAGTAGATAACGCAACACTTACACGATTCTTCGCATTCCACTTCCTGCTTCCATTTATTATCGCCGCCGCAACCATCATTCACCTTTTATTTTTACACGAAACAGGATCTAACAACCCAGCCGGGCTCAACTCCGACGCAGACAAAATTTCCTTTCATCCTTACTTTTCGTACAAAGACCTTCTTGGGTTCGTACTAATATTACTAGCCCTTACATCATTGGCCCTATTTTCCCCAAACTTATTAGGAGATCCAGATAACTTCACGCCGGCCAACCCCATAGTAACCCCACCACACATTAAACCAGAGTGATATTTTCTGTTTGCCTACGCCATCCTGCGATCTATCCCTAACAAATTAGGGGGTGTCTTAGCCCTATTATTTTCCATTTTAATCCTAATAGTAGTTCCTATTTTACACACCTCTAAACAACGAGGACTCACATTCCGCCCTCTCACCCAATTTCTATTTTGAACCCTGGTGGGAGATATGCTTATCCTGACATGAATTGGAGGCATACCCGTAGAACACCCCTATGTTATCATTGGACAAATTGCATCAGTCCTATATTTTGCACTTTTCCTAATCCTTATTCCACTAGCAGGATGACTGGAAAATAAAGCACTAAAATGAGCTTGCCCTAGTAGCTTAGTATAAAAGCATCGGTCTTGTAATCCGAAGATCGGAGGTTAAATTCCCCCCTAGCGCCCAGAAAAGAGAGGTTTTAACTCCCACCCCTGGCTCCCAAAGCCAGAATTCTAAATTAAACTATCTTCTGATAGTTGCATGTATGACCTAGTACATAATATGTATATATTACATATTGTATTAGTACATATATGTATTATCACCATTCATTTATTTTAACCCCAAAGCAAGTACTAGCGTTTAAGACGTACATTAACCATTTTTCTAAAACTCAATAATAATTTATTTTAATGTTAGATGAATTATCCCCTAATTATTAAATTCAGATTTTATGATGAAATATTCAATTAATTTTGCTTTGGTATATTTTAGTAGTGAGAGCCCACCAACCAATCTACATTAATGCATATTATCCGTGATAGAACCAGGGACACTTAACTAAGTTAAGGTATTTTATGAATTATTCCTTGTATCTTGGTTTCTATCTCAGGTATTTTTAAATGTAACCCCCCTATTCCTTACTACAATTGCATCCGGTTACTGGTGTAATTACATACTCCTCGTTACCCAACATGCCGGGCATTCTCTTATATGCATAGGGTTCTCTTTTTAGGTTTCCTTTCACCTTGCATATCAGAGTGCAAGCACAATTGATAAATCAAGGTTGAACACTTTCCCTGCTTAAGTCAAAGTAGGTCAATTATTAAAAGACATAACTCAAGAGTAACATACTACTATCTCAAGTGCATAACACATTCATTCCTTCTTCAACTGACCCTTATATAGATGCCCCCCCTTTTGGCTTCTGCGCGACAAACCCCCCTACCCCCTACGCTCAGCAAATCCTGTTATCCTTGTCAAACCCCTAAACCAAGGAAGGCTCGAGAGCGTGCAGGATAACAAGTTGGGATATGAGTTAGCCATGCGCGTTGTATATATATACATGCATATCGCTTTAATTTATTGCATCAAGTCCGCCAAATTTTGGCCTAACGGACCCTACATAAATTTTAAGGAAAACCGCAATGCAAATATTTCGAATATTTTATTA